ATATCTATCCATTTATAATCTTCCTCCAATTGGATTAATGGATCGTCCAATTGGAAATGATAACAGAATGCATAGGTTGTTAGAAGGAGTTCTAATAAACATATACAAATAGTATACCATCTAAACATCTTATTTCCTCTATGAGGAAAAAAGAAAATTGAGGAACCCGCGAATATCGGCAAAACAACAAGTATTGTTAACCAAGGAAAATAACTCGTGATAAAGACAAGATATGTTTTGACCAGAAAAACCCGTGCTCGAAATAATAAATTTTATCGAGTACGGGCTTTTGTCGGTAAAGAGGAATCAAATGATTCAAGTGGAGTTTTTTGTAACGTATCAATAAGATAGACCCATGCTGCGAGTTGTTTCATGCCATAAATAAACACGGACACTCAAAAAATCTGTTGGGCAGGCGGATTCACATCTCTTACAACCTACACAGTCCTCGGTTCTTGGTGCGGAAGCAATTTGTTTAGCTTTACATCCGTCCCAAGGTATCATTTCCAATACATCTGTGGGGCAGGCTCGTACACATTGAGTACACCCTATACATGTATCATAAATTTTTACTGAATGTGACATTGGATCTATAAATTCCAGTTTTGAGCATAAAAAATTTTCGATCTGGTAAAAAAAAATTAGTAGTAAATGAATCATACATTTATATTGTAGACACCAGACGAAGCAGTGGTTTATCAAAATTTTAAGAATCAATATATTTCTAAATCTGTTCATGAGAAAAGTCCAAGAGACTTTGATTTCTCTTTCAACAACCATGATCATGCGAGTTGCACATGTGAATTAAAATTGACCAACAAATTGGTCAATAGTAAATTAATTCAATACTAAATATATATATATTTAGTATATATTTTATATTTATATATTTATAATAATTATATAATTATAATAATATATTTATAATAATAATTATAATAATATATTTATAATAATAATATAATAATAATAAAATAATATAATAATATTAAAAATAAAAATAAAAATAATAAAATTATAATAATAAAAAAAAAAAAATATAAAATATAAATAAAAAAAATATAAAATATAAATAAGTATATTAATTATTATATAAGATATTAATTATTATATAAGATATTATATAAGATATTATATAATAAAATGATAATTATAATAAAATGATATAATAATATGATAATTATAATAAAATTATTAATAATAACATATTAATTCTAATAAAATTAGATTAGAATAAATTTAAATTTTATATATGTATTTAATATTTTTTTTTTTTTTTTATATTTATATTATTAAATATTTAATATATAATATAATAGAATATCTAATAGATTAATATTCCATGTGATATTATGTATCTTATGATCATAACTAATTATTCAACAAATTCGATTGATTGATACGAGTTGATTTTCTGTTACGATGGATTGATGAAACAATAGCTAGCCCAATAGCTGCTTCAGCAGCCGCAACAGCTATGACAAAGATTGAGAAAATGTCGCCTTTTAATTGGCGACTATCAAATATATCAGAAAATGTTACGAGATTGATATTAACCGAATTGAGTATAAGCTCAAGACACATAAGTGCTCTAACCATCTTTCGACTTGTGATCAATCCATAGATACCGATAGAGAATAAATAGACACTCAAAAAAAGTACATGCTCGAACATCATTGACTAACTCCTTATCAATCTCGATTCATTTCAATATAAACAACAATTCAACCGATTCGATTGATTAGAATAGAACGATTACAGAATAAAAGAAGGTATTTGCAATAGATAGGTTTAATTAAAAACCTTATAAAAACCTTAAACCCTTCCATTTATTTTATTTATTTAGAATTTATAAATCTTAGAATTAAATTCTAAGTATTTATTATTGACGAGCCATAGTAATTGCACCTATCAAGGAAACTAAAAGAATTATGGAAATGAGTTCAAACGGAAGATAAAAATCTGTTGATAAATGAATCCCAATTTGTTGAATGTTACTTATTAGGTCCTGTTCTATAATCTGGCTTGATCTTGTAGTCCAAAAAATTCCGTACCATGACGTATCTGGGATAATAGTAATTAGTGAAAAAAGAATACTTGTACAAACCAGTGAAGTGACCCCATCTCCAATGGTCCAAAAATAGGAATCATTGGAATATTCTGAACCATTCATGAACATTACAGCAAATATGATTAAGACATTTATGGCTCCAACATAAATAAGGAGCTGTGCGGCAGCTACAAAATAGGAATTCGATAGAATATAGAATAAGGATATACAAACAAGAACCAATCCCAATGAAAAGGCAGAATAAATGGGATTGGTAAGTAATACTACTCCCAGACCTCCTAATACAAGAACTGATCCAAAAAATACTACAAGAATATCATGTATTGGTCCAGGTAAATCCATTATTAAAATGATAAATTAATAAATAAGTCGAAATATTTCATGACCTTACTGAATGGTCCAGGAAAGGAAAAGGGGTAACCCCCTTTTTTTTATTGTATATGATACATTCCTAATTGAATTAAAACTTTTTTATATGGATTAATGTAGATATAGATAAAATTATCGAGAAAAGAGTAATGGGGATTGTATATTTCGAAATCATCACGAAAAATATATTCTCAGTTTAAATCAAAGAAAAATTCTCAACAATCAATAATTATTAGTTATTATTTGTAGTTACTGACCAAACAAAATAAAAAAAGCTTGGGTCTTTTATATCAAAACAAAATCTTAGTAATTGGTAATCGTTCTTGAATCAAAGGGTTTATCTTTGTCTATTTTGATTTGAGTCGAATTCATAACTGTTTGAATTGTGTAATCTCCAATTATTGACATTGGTAACCGACCCAAAGCAATTTGATTATAATTCAATTCGTGACGATCAGAAGTAGAAAGTTCATATTCTTCAGTCATTGATAAACAGTTTGTTGGACAATACTCGACACAATTACCACAAAATATACAGACCCCAAAATCAATACTATAATTAAGCAATTGTTTTTTTTTAATATCTTTTTCAAATCTCCAATCAACAACGGGTAGATCTATCGGGCATACACGAACACATACTTCACAAGCAATACATTTATCAAATTCAAAGTGGATTCGACCACGGAAACGCTCTGATGTGATCGATTTTTCATAAGGATATTGAATAGTTATAGGTAAACGATTTGTGTGGGATAAGGTAATTACGAAACTTTGACCAATATACCTTGCAGCTCGTATTGTTTGTTGACTATAATTCATGAACCCAGTCACCATAGAGAACATATTGTAAATATCCAGGAATAAATTGATGTTTCTTTCTCTTGTTTGAAAGAGGTTATGAATCTGGAATATCGTTATCGTATTTTCTTATTTATAGTGAAACAAGTTGGGAAGAAGTTGTCAATAATAGATTACCTAAAGAAATAGGTAAAAGAAATTTCCATCCAAGATTTAATAGTTGGTCCATTCTTATCCTAGGCAAAGTCCATCTTGTTGTGATAGGAATGAACAGAAACAAATAAGCTTTAGCTAATGTAATAAAGATACCAATTGTCATTCCAAAAACTCCGGCCATTTTATTTATTCCGAAAAGTTCAGGAATAGATATGTACGGAATAGAAAAATTCCACCCACCTAAGTAAAGAACTGTTACAAATAATGAAGAAAGTAATAGATTTAGGTAAGAAGCAATATAAAATAAACCAAATTTGATACCTGAATATTCGGTTTGATAACCTGCTACTAATTCCTCCTCTGCTTCCGGTAAATCAAACGGCAATCTCTCACATTCGGCTAGAGAAGAAATTAGAAAAACAATAAACCCTATAGGTTGACGCCACAGATTCCACCCCCAAAAACCATATTTTGACTGTGCTTCAACTATATCAACTGTACTTGAACTATTAGATAATCATAGTCGATAATAACATCACTGTTCCCATCTCTATTACAAAACCGTACATGAAACTTCAGCTTCATACGGCTCCTCTATGGCCACAAATAAATGTAAGGACTGGTTCGGTATTTTCCTCCTCTTTGGAGGATAGATCGAATAAAGATACACCGGAGAGTCCCAAATTAGACCAATGGAATTCTGTCCGCTAGAATAAGAAAAAAGTGCTTTCGAATTGATCTCATCCTTATAATGATAATTTTTCTTTGTTCGGTAATAACTTAATCTTTCAATAAAATATTCGTTATCAATATATAATATATATAGGCATTAGTTCATGAATCATGATAAGAATTCCCTATGTATGAATACGGATATAGGAAAGAAAGAATAAATAAAGATCTTTTTTTTTTTTTTTTATAAAAATTTTTATTCATTCATTCGATTATTGCATTCCATTTCTTTTGTTCCTGTTCTTCTGTCTCTTTTGTTCCTGTTCTTCTGTCTCAGAAGAAGGTATTTAATTTAGAAAAAAAAAAATAAAGGATTAATTCGTTCTTGATAGTCATTTCTTTAATCAGTGAATAGGAGCATACTCGAGATCGGAATCGTAGGGAGGTACTTCTTGATCATTTCTACCAACTTAAAGCCCTTATTATGATTCGTTTTATGCAGAAATATCTCTTTTTTTGATACCTTACATTATCCCCATTACTAATCCTTTGTGTACCTTGGTGTTCCTAACTGTCCACCGATTTTTGATTGATCCCCGGTATGTTAATACATACAAGGCAGTAGTGGAAACTCCATATAGTTGATCTTTTGCACCCGCTTCAAGATATGATGACTAATCAAAGAATCTCAATCTTGGGGTAAACAGGTTACGCTGCTTATGTTTACTTTAACTTCATTCTTGTACATAGGGAATGAGATTTTCTCTTCTTACTGCAAATTTATAAGCTGTTTTGTTTCACTCATATAACTATCTGGTTTAACTCATCGATGAATAAAAAAAAAATATCTATTCAATACATTCAACCTCTTTTCTCTATTTATTTCTAGGAAAGAGGTAAAAGTTCATGTTCCAACGAATCACACGTAGAGATATTGATAACACACATAGAGTTAATGGTATTTCATAACTAATAGATTGAGCAGCAGCTCGTAGACCACCTGAAAAAGAATATTTATTATTCGATCCATATCCTGACATAAGAAGCCCAATAGGGGCAATACTTGAAATGGTGATCCATAAAAAAACACCTATACTGAGATCACCTAAAACAAGGCGGTACCCAAAAGGAATTACTAAATAACTTAGTAGAATTGATATGACCGCTATAGACGGTCCGACACTAAATAAACGAATATCCCCTCTAGATGGGAGTAGGTCCTCCTTAAAAAGTAATTTAGTCCCATCTGCTAGAGCTTGAAGAATTCCCAACGGACCAGCATATTCAGGCCCAATACGTTGTTGTATCGTTGCAGATATTTCTCTTTCTAACCACACAATTACTAGTACCCCTATTATGATTCCAAATATAAGGGTAAAAATGGATACAAACATCCATATGAGTCCATAGATTTCTTTTATGGATTCCAATGTAGAAAAAGAATTGATAGCTTGTACTTCTGTCGTATCAATTATCATTTCAACGATCAACTTCTCCCATAATGATATCTATACTACCTAATATCGTCATGATATCAGCCAATTTCATTCTTTTAACTAGCTGAGGAAGAATTTGCAAATTGATGAAACCGGGTGGACGAATTTTCCATCTCCAGGGGAAAGTGCTATTATCCCCTATCAAATAAATTCCTAATTCTCCTTTTGGGGCTTCTACTCTGACATAAAGTTCTTGTTTCGACAATTCAAAATTGGGTGAAGGTTTTTTACTAATAAATCTATATTCAAAATCATTCCATTCGGAATTTTTTGCTCTATCAAAGCGTCGGACTTCTAAATTCTCATAGGGCCCTCCAGGAATTCCTTCTAGAGCCTGTTGAATAATTTTTATAGATTCCCCCATTTCACCTATTCGTACTAAATAACGAGCTAATGAATCTCCTTCTTTTTGCCATTGGACTTCCCAATCGAATTCATTGTAACACTCATAATGATCAACCTTACGAAGATCCCATTGGATTCCAGAAGCTCGTAACATTGGTCCTGATAAACCCCAATTTATTGCTTCCTCTCCACCAATAATGCCCACTCTTTCAACTCGTTCCAAAAAAATGGGATTCCGTGTAATAAGTTTTTGATATTCAACAACTCCTGTTAAAGAATAATCGCAGAAATCCAAACATTTATCTATCCAGCCATGAGGTAGATCAGCAGCTACTCCTCCGATGCGGAAATAATTATGCATCATTCGCATACCTGTGGCGGCTTCGAATAAATCATATAACAATTCTCTTTCTCTGAAAATATAGAAAAAAGGAGTCTGTGCACCGATATCTGCCATAAAAGGTCCAAGCCATAACAAATGAGAAGCTATACGGCTCAGCTCCAGCATAATTACTCTGATATAACTGGCTCTCTGAGGTACTTGAACATTTTCCAATTGTTCTGGTGCATTTACCGTTATTGCCTCTGTGAACATAGTAGCTAAATAATCCCAACGTGTTACATAAGGAAGATATTGTATAATTGTTCGGTTTTCTGCTATTTTTTCCATCCCTCTGTGTAAATATCCCAATATGGGTTCACAATCAATAACATCTTCACCATCGAGAGTAACGATCAGTCGAAGAACACCATGCATTGATGGGTGTTGAGGACCCATATTGACTATCATGAGATCTTTTCTTGTAGTTGGTATAGTCATATTTTTTCTTCCTTAATTCATTATTCCACGAATTCCTCAAAAGGAGGTTCATCAAAATGAAAAATCTAATAAAATAACTATTAAAAAAAAATTCAAACGATTAAATTAACGAGTTTTTGGCTCCCGAATATCCAACTGATCCATTAATTTCTTATAACGGACTCTATTTTTCTTTGACAAATAAGCCAGGAGCCGTTGACGTTTTCCCAGAATTATTCGTAGACCTCTTTGGGATAAAAAATCTCTTTTGTGCAATTCCAAATGTGAAGTAAGTCTACGTATCTTACTGGTAAAACTTAATACTTGAAATTCAACAGAACCCTTGTTTTCTTCTTTTTCTTCTTGTGAAATAACTGAGATGAATGAATTTTTGATCATAAAAAAATTTTTCTATCTTTTTTTCTTTCCCATGGATTTATTTTACTTTACCGAATCGATCAGGAAAAATAAAAATAATAAAATTTATGCCAGTTATTTTAATCTAGTACACACAAAAATTTGGATTTTTTCCTATTTTCTCTTTCTTTTCTATCCAAATCAAATTTTCAATTTGATTTGGATAGAAAAGAAAGAGAAAATACATTTCTACATTCATGGAAGAGAATGATTTCTTTGTACCTAAAAAGATTCTGCCGATTTTGTCCTAGATCCAATTGAGTTGATACGCCATTAGATCCGTGTCATGTACCAGAATGTAATACAGCGTATATGTATATCTTTCGGCTTTCATCTACCGAAAAATATCACAGATATATAGGAAATATACTATTAACAAATTATGAATCGTGGATACATATATATCCTTGACATACTGAAACAATTGCCATTATTGGTATTAAACCAATAGCGATTCATACAAGCTAAATCTTCTAATCGGTAATTGGGCCAAAGAAACAATTTGCATTTAATGAATTTTTTAGTATTAAAATGCTTGTCCTCATTCAAAAATTTTCCGGAGTTTCTTATGTTGTTTTCATTGCAAAATACTAGATTTCTATCCACAAAATTCCAATTATGAGAATTAAAACAAATTAGAATTCTAAATTCTCTACGACGTCCAGGAGATAGAATATTTTCAGGAACAAAGAAATCATAATTACTTTTGTCTCCATCCACAAGCATATTGCCGTGTCTTGCAACGGATTTATCAAAATTCTTCTTATCAATATATCTTTTTTTTATGCATTTTCTGTTAATTTGGTGCTTAATTTTATCGATCAATGAAATACCTAGGGTTTGATATATAATAAATTTTCCATCCCTTTTTATAGATAAACGAATCGGTTCGATAATCAATACTCCCTTTTTTATCAATTCTGTAAGAGCTAGATCTTTCTGAATTAGCATTACATCCAGATGCATTTCTCCTCTTTGAATCGAGGATATAGCAATTTTCCTTGGATTTATCAGTCTAAGTAGGAGACAATATACCTTGATATTATTGATCATTCTTTGATTCAAGGAGTCATCCCATCTTAATTGAAAAAGGAAATATTTTTTCAGGAAGAAATCTAGTTCTGCTTCCTTCTTTTTCTTGGATTTTTTTTTCTTTTTACCTTTTTTAATGTCTGATCCCGCGTAATTGTCTTCAACATTTTTTTTTTTGTTTTTTTTTCGTATATCTGATTCAAGATTTTCTTGTCCCTGTTGTTCGTTTTTTTCTTGGTTGGAATTTTCTAATTTAAGATATTCTTTTTGATTAGATGATATCGGAAGATTTTTTTTTTTATTTTGATTTATGTTGATGCTTTTTTTTTGACTAATATTTTCATAGAAATAAAAATTAAAAAGAAGTAATTTGATTGGTATGATCCATGGTTTAATCTTATATGCATCAAAAAGTGGCACAAATTCTGGGAAGAACCGGGGTTCTAGATTTGATATGGTACGATAAACCTTTTCTTGATTCATTCCCATCCAATCAAAAAAGTGTTTTTTTTGATGGGATGGTTTAATTCCTTGATGAATTGTAAGAGAAAAAATATCTTTTTTTTTCAATTTTTTAATAATTTTGTTTTCAGTCTTAGTATTTTTCTCAATTTTGGTGCTGATATGCGTATTGGTCCAGGTCTCAATGTCGATATTTTTTCTAAGACAAATATAGAGAATTCTACAATCAAAATATTTTCTATCCAGATTTTTATGTGTAGCAATAATATATTCCTTTTCTAGATAATTACTAATAGCTATACTTACCAATACATAAAATGATTCGGGTTTCAGTGTATTGAAATTGTATGGAATTTCTTGGTCTCCTTTTGCTTGTAATGTTGATTCAAAAATATATGAGTATGAGTCCTTCCTATTCCCATAATTCATATATTTATGTGATAAAAGATAATATCTGTAGTGTTTTTTAAATTTTTCTTTTTGACTCGTCAATGAATCCACTGCCACCGCATAGTAATTTTGTTTCATGTAATGAATTAATTGGTCTTTTTCTTTTTTATGTGAATCAAATTTAATTGAGTTTTTATTTTGAATCGTAGAACGTTGGTTGATTCTATTTCGCCATTTTTGAGGTACTAATCGAGACCATTTTGTCTGAGATAAATTGTATTGATAATGGCCCTTTAACCAGTTTTTCCATTCATTTTTTCCAGACTTATAAATTTTCTTTTGCTTTGATTTGGAATCAAATATTCCTCGTGTCATACAATAATCCTTGATTTTATCCTTAATAAAAGAATGGGTCCTGGGATATTGAAGTACAGATTTCAAGTGATGCTTGTTAAGTAATTGGGTTTGTGATAGTTTGTAAAATACATATGCTTGGGACAAGGGGGATAAATCATAATTATAATAATAAATATTTTTATAATAATAAATATTTGAATTATTATTACTGATATTAGTATTATAAAACGATTTTTTTATAGTCGAAATAAAGTTCATTGTATTTTGATCTGTTTCATCAATTCCTTCTCGATTTGTTTCATCGTTGTAAATCGATTTTGCGATAATTTTTTTTGTTGATTCAAAGAAAAATTGTGCATTGATCCTAAAAATAGTAATCATACGTAGAAAGATATCTATGTATATTTTTTCAATGAATGATTTCATAAAAAAATTTAATTTACGTATAAATCGTATCTTTTTTCTTTTAAATATCTGCAAAATATGTTTCTTTGATTCCGATTTTTTATCATCACAAGTTAGAACTATTTTTTTCTTGTCTTTTGTGATTCGTTCTAGTTCTATTTGATTCCTGATTATGACTGTCCTATCAGCAAGATCCTTTATTTTTTTTTCTATGAGTGAGTAATTTGCCCAATTCATGGATCGAATTCGAATGGTTGATTCGTGAATAATCTTATTATTTATTTTAGAATCTCTTACATTTTCATTCGGTTTATATATTTTTACCTTCCTCAATTCAAATAAGAAAATGGGGTTTATTTTTTCAAGTTCCTTCATTTTTTGTTTTATAACTAGAACTATTTTGATAACCCATCTTTTTTTTTCTTTAAAAACTTTTAGAACGAAAAAAAAATTCTTTTTTACTTTTCTAATTATTTTTCTAATTATTTTTTGGAGTTCTTTATAAATGGGTTCAAAAAAAGAAGGTCGTTTTCGGGGAGAACCAAAAGGAACTTCTGCTTCCATTCCCCAAATTGTTAAAAAACAAAAATTTGCTTTTTTTCCTTTTTTTTTCATTGGATCTCTATGATGAGATCGTATTTTAGATCTTCGCCAAGGTTTAAGAAAGAAAGGAAATAGAATCTTTATCTGAATACCGTCTGTTAACCAATCTTTTGGAAATTCTGTTTCCGATAATTGAACACCATTATAGGTGCATTTAACATGCATTTCTCTATTCCATTCCTTCAAATCCTCATACCACTCGGGGAATTGGAATAATAACATACGGCCAATATTTTTAACTATTATCAATGAAGGCAATACAATGTATTTTCTAAGAAAGGATTGGGTTACTAACATCGAACCTCTTATTGCTTGAGCAAATATAATGTTATCCCAAGTTTCTGATATTGCTATACGTTCATTTTCCTCTTTTTTCTCCTCGTTTTTTTTTTTCTTTTCTTTTGTTTCTTCCTCCTCAAAATTTGAAATTTTCAATTCCGGTTCTCTCTCGACCGAATTCCTAAAAATGAGATTCATCATTTCAGAGATATCAAAAGAAGAAAAAAAAAATGTTTTGTCTATTCGATCCAAAAAAAGTGGGGAATGCACATTTGCTTGAAACATTTCCCAAGTAACTGTTTTACGTCTTTGAGTACGCATGGATCCTTTTATTATATCCCTACGAAAATCCGATTGTTGCGAGTAGCGTATCAAAGCCACCTCTTCTCCTTGATCACTATTACTAGTATTATTCGTATTAGTAATAGAATTGGTATTATTCTCATTATCAGTATAAATTACCACACGTTTGGCTTTTCTTGAACGAATTTCATGATCTTCCGTCAATTTTTCCTCATTTTCTTCCTCCTGTTCTTCCATAACATTGGTCAATTTATATGACCATCGAGGAACCTTTTTACTGATTTCTTCTATTCCAATAGATTCATTTCTAGTTGTTGTTTGATCATTTGGATCAATTGTAATTATATCGAATACAAATTTCAAAGATTTTGCTTGACTTTCTGAATCAATTTTTCGTTGTTCTGCCAATAAAGAACTGTTTTTCAAAGAAAAATTGGGTGTGAATTCAAAAGAAAATGAAGTTAAGAAATTACCAATATAATTAAAAAATGATTTGCCACCATCAAGCGAATTCTTTTGATGTTCAAATTCTCGGAAATTATTAGAAAGTAGCTCATGGATCTTATTTATCCAAAGACTTTTTATGGAATCTTCCATATAAGGGATTAAATTATTCATGATTGTACGTAAATCAAATTTTTTTATTGCTCCACGGCATGGTCCGCTCAATAAAGGATCATATGTTTTGGTCAAGCATTCTTGTTCATTCTCATGATTGCAATATCTAGTCCTTTTTTCGAGCATATCTAGAGAAAGAAATCCCTTTTCTTTTTTTTCTTTTTCTAGAGCTTTTATTCGACTTATTAATTCATTGCTCAAGTTGTATTTTTTTTGTTCATTGGTATAAACCCAATAATTATACAGGTCTCCCTGGGATAATTTTTTTGTCGTGTACAAAGACATTTTTCGTTCTATCATTTCCGAAAAAGTCGATAAACTAGGTGGATATGTAAAAGATATTTTTTTTTTCCCATTACTTGGACATGTATAAAAAAAATATTGTGACATTTCATTTCGTACAGCATTTTCAAACCGATCATTTTTTATATATCGCAATGGACAATTCCATCGTTTATAATCGAAAAGAAAAGTCACAAGAGGTTTTTCAAACCAGAAATAAGTCTTTTCATTTTTCTCTTCTTTAAGTCTTCCCAATTCCCAATTATCTTGATACCTATCAAGATAAGAATCTTCGTAAACTGGGCTATCTTTATAGCATGTCTCTTTAAAGTGAAAGTGGAATTCCCCCTTTGTTTTTTCCTTTCCATTCACTCGGATCTCTTCCGTTTCATCTATTTTTTCCGGATCTTCCTGTTCTTCCGAACAAAGGGAAGGGTCTTCTTCGGCGGATCCCTCTTGTTCCTGTTTAGTCTCCTTCGTTTCGGAAGTTGTTTCTACATCGCTTTCTTCCTCACTTTCTCCCCTTTCTTCCATTTCTGAGGTTTCTTTCAGTTTCTTAGTGACAATAGGCGACGGCATTCTGCCTAAATAGTAGACACAGGTGATAAATAAGAGAATACTAAAGATTCGAGCCATAGAATTT